CAGGGGTTTTGTCGGGCCTATTCATACGCTATCTAAACTAATAAATTAGATTGGGTGATGCCCGTGCCCGTATGAATTCGGGTCTCTCCAGTTTCACTGGTATCATAATTTCTGAATTTTTGCGTGAATCAAGATTGAGATTGAGGAAAGGAAGTTTTCGAATCACTGACTCAGGCCCATTGTCGAATCCTACTCAGCAGAATATAGAGGTACTTATGGCAGAACGGGCTGATCTGGTCTTTCACAATAAAGTGATAAATGGAACTGCTATGAAACGACTTATTAGCAGATTAATAGATCATTTCGGAATGGCATATACATCACACATCCTGGATCAAGTAAAGACCTTGGGTTTCCAGCAAGCCACTGCTACATCTATTTCATTAGGAATTGATGATCTTTTAACAATACCTTCTAAGGGATGGTTAGTCCAAGACACTGAACAACAAAGTTTTATTTTTGAAAAACACCATCATTATGGAAATGTACATGCGGTAGAAAAATTACGTCAATCCATTGAGATATGGTATGCTACAAGTGAATATTTGAGACAAGAAATGAATCCTAATTTTCGGATGACTGATCCTTCTAATCCAGTCCATCTAATGTCCTTTTCGGGAGCTAGAGGAAATGCATCTCAGATACACCAATTAGTAGGTATGAGAGGATTAATGTCGGATCCCCAAGGACAAATGATTGATTTACCCATTCAAAGCAATTTACGCGAAGGGCTTTCTTTGACAGAATATATAATTTCCTGCTACGGAGCCCGCAAAGGAGTTGTAGATACTGCTGTACGAACATCAGATGCCGGATACCTCACGCGTAGACTTGTTGAAGTAGTTCAACACATTATTGTACGTAGAACGGATTGTGGTACTATCCGAGGTATTTCCGTGAGTCCTCGAAATGGGATGACGGAAAAATTTTTTGTCCAAACACTAATTGGTCGTGTATTAGCAGACAATATATATATGGGTCTACGATGCATTGCCGCTCGAAATCAAGATATTGGGATTGGACTTGTCAATCGATTCATAACCTTTCGGGCACAACCAATATATATTCGAACCCCCTTTACTTGCAAGAGTGCATCTTGGATCTGTCAATTATGTTATGGTCGGAGTCCCACTCACGGCGACCTGGTCGAATTGGGAGAAGCCGTAGGTATTATTGCGGGTCAATCAATTGGGGAACCAGGGACTCAACTAACATTAAGAACTTTTCATACCGGTGGAGTATTCACAGGTGATACTGCCGAACATGTACGAGCTCCTTCTAATGGAAAAATAAAATTCAATGAGGATTTGGTTTATCCCACACGTACCCGTCATGGGCATCCTGCTTTTCTATGTTCTATAGACTTGTATGTAACTATTGAGACTCGGGATATTATCTATAATGTGAGTATTCCATCAAAAAGTTTGATTTTAGTTCAAAATGATCAATATGTAGAATCAGAACAAGTGATTGCTGAGATTCGTGCCGGAACGTTCACTTTTCGTTTTAAAGAGAAGGTACGAAAACATATTTATTCTGAATCAGAGGGAGAAATGCACTGGAGTACCGATGTCCACCATGCATCTGAATATACACATGGTAATGTTCATCTATTACCAAAAACAAGTCATTTATGGATATTAGCAGGAGGTCCGTGCAGATCCAGTATAGTGTCTTTTTCGCTTCACAAAGATCAAGATCAAATGAATGTTCATTCTTTTTCTTTCGAAGAAAGATATATCTTTGACCTCTCAATGACTAATCATCGAGTAAGACATAAATTGTTGGATATTTCTAGTAAAAAAGATAGAGAAATTCTTGACTATTCAAGACCTGATCGAATCATATCCAATGTTCATTGGAATTTCATATATCCTTCTATTCTCCAAGAGAATTATGATTTCTTGGTGAAAAAACGAAGAAATAGATTAATTATCCCATTACAATATGATCAAGAACGAGATAAAGAACTAATACCCTGTTTTGGTATTTCGATTGAAATACCCATAAATGGTATTTTACGTAGAAATAGTATTCTTGCTTATTTTGATGATCCACGATACAGAAGAAATAGTTCAGGAATTACTAAATATGGGACCATAGAGGTAGATTCAATCATAAAAAAAGAGGATTTGATTGAGTATCGAGGAGCAAAAGAATTTAGTCCGAAATACCAGAAAGTAGATCGGTTTTTTTTCATTCTCGAAGAAGTGCATATCTTACCCGGATCTTCGTTCATAATGGTCCAGAACAATAGTATCATTGGAGTAGATACACAACTCGCTTTAAATACAAGAAGCCGGGTAGGCGGATTAGTCCGAGTGGAGAGAAAAAAAAAAAGTATTGAACTGAAAATCTTTTCTGGAGATATTCATTTTCCTGGAGAAACAGATAAGATATCCAGGCACAGCGGCATTTTGATACCACCAGAGACGGAAAAAAAAAATTCTAAGAAATCAAAAAAATTGAAAAATTGGATCTATGTCCAACGGATCACACCCACCAAGAAAAAGTATTTTGTTTCGGTTCGGTCTGTAGTCACATATGAAATAGCTGATGGAATAAATTTAGCAACACTTTTCCCTCGGGATCTCTTGCAGGAAAAGGATAATGTCCAACTTAGAGTTGTCAATTATATCCTTTATGGAAATGGCAAGTCAATTCGAGGAATTTATCACACAAGTATTCAATTAGTTCGGACTTGCTTAGTATTGAATTGGGACCAAGAAAAAAATGGTTCTATAGAAGAGGTTCATGCTTCCTTTGTTGAGGTAAGGACAAATGATCTGATTCGCGATTTCATAAGAATTGAGTTAGTCAATTCCACTATTTCGTATACCGGAAAAAGGTATGATAGGGCAAGTTCCGTATTGATTCCCGATAATGGATTATATCGCACCAATATCAATCCTTTTTATTCCAAGACGAAGATTCAATCACTTACCCAACATCAAGGAACTATTGGTATTGGTACGTTGTTGAATCGAAATAAGGAATGCCAATCTTTGATAATTTTGTCATCATCCAATTGTTCTCGAATTGGTCCATTCAATGGTTCGAAATATAACAATGTGACAAAAGAATCAGATCCCATAATCCAAATTAGGGATTTGCTGGGTCCCTTAGGGATTATTGTCCCTAAAATAGCGAATTTTTTTTCATCTTACTATTTAATAACTTATAATTTAATAACTTATAATCATATCTTGTTAAAGAAATATTTGCTACTTGACAATTTTAAACAGGCTTTCCAAGTACTTAAATACTGTTTAATAGATGAAAATAGGAGGATTTATAATCCCGATCCATGCGGTAACATAATTTTAAATCCATTCCATTTGAATTGGTGCTTTCTCCATCACGATTATTGTGAAGAGACATCTACAATAATTAGCCTTGGACAATTTATTTGTGAAAATGTATGTCTATTCAAATACGAATCACACGTAAAAAAATCTGGTCAAATTTTAATTGTTCATGTTGACTCCTTAGTTATAAGATCAGCTAAACCCTATTTGGCCACTCCAGGAGCAACTGTTCATAGCCATTATGGAAAAATCCTTTACGAAGGAGATACATTAGTTACATTTATATATGAAAAATCGAGATCTGGTGACATAACGCAAGGTCTTCCAAAAGTGGAACAAATCTTAGAAGTGCGTTCGATTGATTCAATATCGATGAACCTAGAAAGGAGAGTTGAAGGTTGGAACGAACGTATACAAAGGATTCTTGGAATCCCCTGGGGATTCTTGATTGGAACTGAGCTAACCATAGCCCAAAGTCGTATCTCTTTGGTTAATAAGATCCAAAAGGTTTATCGATCCCAGGGGGTACAGATCCATAATAGACATATAGAAATTATTGTACGTCAAGTAACATCAAAAGTGTTGGTTTCAGAAGATGGAATGTCTAATGTTTTTTTACCTGGAGAATTAATCGGCTTTTTGCGAGCGGAACGAGCAGGGCGTGCTTTGGACGAAGCGATCTGTTATCGGGCAATCTTATTGGGAATAACGAGGGCATCTCTAAATACTCAAAGTTTCATATCCGAAGCAAGTTTTCAAGAAACCGCTCGAGTTTTAGCAAAAGCTGCTCTACGAGGTCGTATTGATTGGTTGAAAGGTCTGAAAGAGAACGTTGTTCTGGGGGGGATTATACCTGTTGGTACCGGATTCCAAAAATTAGTACACCCTTCAAGGCAAGACAAGAACATTCATTTGGAAATCAAAAGAAAGAATCTATTCGAGTTGGAAATAAGAGATATTTTGTTACACCATAGAGAATTATTTTGTTCTTACGTCCAAAACAAATTCCATGAGACAAATTTCCATGAGACATCAGAACAATCATTTACGCGATTTAATGATTCCTAAGAGCAGATTCATTCCTTTCACTTTAACTATCTTTCAATTATCTGGTCCGATTATTGATTTGGTAAAAAATAAAATAAGTAATTAAATTGGTAATAAATAAGTAATTAAAAGAAATTAATGGTTTGGGTCGTGTATCAACGGTCAATCCCCCGTAGAAGGTTTCATCGGAACAATTATTTATTTCAGGGTACCTCGTATCTTTGTTAAAAAAAAAAAAAAGAAGTCTGGGGAAAAATGACAAGAAGATATTGGAACATCAATTTGGAAGAGATGATGGAAGCAGGAGTTCATTTTGGTCATGGTACTAAGAAATGGAATCCTAGAATGGCCCCTTACATCTCTGCAAAGCGTAAAGGTATTCATATTACAAATCTCACTAGAACTGCTCGTTTTTTATCAGAAGCCTGTGATTTAGTTTTTGATGCAGCAAGTAGGGGAAAAAACTTCTTAATCGTTGGTACAAAAAATAAAGCAGCGGATTCAGTAGCATCAGCTGCAATAAGGGCTCGGTGTCATTATGTTAATAAAAAATGGCTTGGTGGTATGTTAACGAATTGGTTCACTACGGAAACGAGACTTCACAAGTTCAGGGACTTAAGAGCAGAACAAAAGATGGGGAAACTCAACTGTCTCCCCAAAAGAGATGCAGCAATGTTGAAGAGAAAATTATCTACCTTGCAAACATATCTCGGTGGGATCAAATATATGACGGGGTTGCCTGATATTGTGATCATCGTTGATCAGCAAGAAGAATATACGGCTCTTCGAGAATGTGTCATTTTGGGGATTCCGACAATTTGTTTAATCGATACAAATTGTGACCCAGATCTCGCAGATATTTCGATTCCAGCAAACGATGACGCTATAGCTTCAATCCGATTGATTCTTAACAAATTAGTATCCGCAATTTGTGAGGGTCGTTCTAGCTATATAAGAAATCGTTGATTATCATTAAGAATAATAAGATTAGTTAATTATTTGGCAACTTCATAGATTTATTGGATCGGTTACTATTTTTGAATTTTTAAAAAGAGATAAAAAAGTACTGGGGATATTGATATTATGTTATGATGTTATGTAATTTCTTGGTATCGTAAATAAAATATACGATTAATGATTCAAGTTAGTGAGTTGAGAAATAGATGGTTGAATCAAAATAATTCCTTTTTTGAAGTTCAATTTCTGTCAGAGGACAATATGAATGTTATACCATGTTCCATTAAAACACTCAATGGGTTATACGATATATCGGGTGTAGAAGTAGGCCAACATTTCTATTGGCAAATAGGAGGTTTACAAATCCATGCCCAAGTACTTATTACTTCTTGGGTCGTAATTGCTATCTTATTAGGTTCAGTCATCATAGCTGTTCGGAATCCACAAACCATTCCGACCGACGGTCAGAATTTCTTCGAATATGTCCTTGAATTTATTCGAGATTTGAGCAAAACTCAGATTGGAGAAGAATATGGTCCTTGGGTTCCCTTTATTGGAACTATGTTCTTATTTATTTTTGTTTCTAACTGGTCAGGTGCTCTTCTACCTTGGAAAATCATACAATTACCTCATGGGGAGTTAGCTGCGCCTACGAATGATATAAATACTACTGTTGCTTTAGCTTTACCCACGTCAGCGGCATATTTTTATGCGGGTCTTACCAAAAAAGGATTGGGTTATTTCGGGAAATACATTCAACCAACCCCAATACTTTTACCAATTAACATCCTAGAAGATTTCACAAAACCTTTATCTCTTAGTTTTCGACTTTTCGGGAATATATTGGCTGATGAATTAGTAGTTGTTGTTCTTGTTTCTTTAGTCCCTTCAGTAGTTCCTATACCTGTTATGCTTCTTGGATTATTTACAAGTGGTATTCAAGCCCTTATTTTTGCAACGTTAGCCGCGGCTTATATAGGTGAATCCATGGAGGGTCATCATTGACTAGTTTTAGAAATAGTCTTTTTTTAAGCTTATCCCAATTCATGCATGATTCAAGATAATCCGCTTGGTTGGGGAACATAATAGATACAAATACGTATGAATATACGACCTAAAGTCGTAGGAAAAAAGATAGACGATATTGCGGAATTGTAAAAAAAAGATGGGTTGGGGGAGGGATCACACTGGATGTATGTAATCTCTATAAGTCCAGTCCCTGTGTCTGTTTCGAGAAATGATTCTAGAATCCGATTCAATATAAAATGCGGGTGGTTTACGTTATGGAAGAAACAAATGTATATGTGATATTAGATATTTACTAGTTATATAGGACTATTCCTAATATATATATATTATACCCTATATATATATATATTATTGATTGATTTGATTGCGGTTTACTGCATTTATATAGTTCTAATATAAGTCCTTCTGTTTCGTTTGTGATTGTGGATTGAATGAAATGCGAAAAAGAGATGAACTCAAGGATAGTATCTATAAGAAAAAAGAAAGAAGAATTGAATGAAAGAATGGTTCGAAACAAAGAAATGCAATAACTAGAACCGTATACATATGTATTTACAAAAACTCCATTATGGGTAGAAATTCAAAATGAGATATCGAAATAGTTCTGACGATTCAGTAATATTATCATTTCAATTCGGAGTTTTTAGTTATTTCGACCCGATAGATCTTAATCAGATAGATCTTAATGATAAAATCTTAATGAAAAAAAATGATAAAAAAATGAAGTAAAAATTCATTGGTTGATTGTATCATTAACCATTTCTTTTTTTTGGTGCGAGGAACTTACCATGAATCCACTGATTTCTGCCGCTTCCGTTATTGCTGCTGGATTGGCCGTAGGGCTTGCTTCTATTGGACCTGGAGTTGGTCAAGGTACTGCTGCAGGCCAAGCTGTAGAAGGTATTGCGAGACAACCAGAAGCAGAGGGTAAAATACGAGGTACTTTATTGCTTAGTCTAGCTTTTATGGAAGCTTTAACAATTTATGGACTGGTCGTGGCGTTAGCGCTTTTGTTTGCGAATCCTTTTGTTTAATCCTAGAAATGTAAAAAAGTACCTTACATACTATACTTTTTTCTTATTTTTTTAACTCAGAATTGTTGTTTGCTTCTTCTAATTATATCAACGCTTTACTCCTACAATTATTTATTTGTTGAGAC